AGGCTCGCCAGGAAAATATGTTGGTCTGGCAGAAACAATTAGAGGGTTTCAATTGATCCTTTCCGGGGAATTAGATGGTCTTCCTGAGCAGGCCTTTTATTTGGTAGGTAACATCGACGAAGCTACCGCGAAAGCTATGAACTTAGAAATGGAGAGCAAATTAAAGAAATGACCTTAAATCTTTGTGTACTGACTCCTAATCGAAGTGTTTGGAATTCAGAAGTAAACGGAATCATTTTACCTACTAATAATGGTCAAATCGGTGTATTACCAAATCATGCTCCTACTGCCACAGCGGTAGATATAGGGATTTTAAGAATACGCCTTAACGACCAATGGTTAACAATGGCTCTGATGGGCGGTTTTGCTAGAATAGGCAATAATGAGATCACTATTTTAGTAAATGATGCTGAGAGGGGTAGTGACATTGATCCACAAGAAGCTCAGCAAACTCTTGAAATAGCAGAAGCTAACTTGAAGAAGGCGGAAGGAAAACGACAAGTAATTGAAGCAAATCTAACTCTCAGACGAGCTAGGACACGAGTAGAAGCTAGCAATACGATTTCATAACCAATGAGTGCGTCCAAATAATCATAATCAAAAGAAGTTCTGTTTATACACCCTTTAATCTATGGAATCTATATATAGAAGATATCGTACATATCTTAGTTTATTTGATTCAATCAACAAAATAAAATAGAAATAAAAATAGAATTCTGATGCAACGAAAAAAAAAGAAAATTCTTAATTAAGAGAATAATTTTAATAGTCTTAATAAGCCGAGGGTGAGTAGAAAAACTTATTAGATACCTGAGTCGAGGGTATCTAATAAGTTTTACCTACTATTGGATTTGAACCAATGACTCTCGCCGTATGAAAGCAATACTCTAACCACTGAGTTAAGTAGGTCTTTTATAATTACAAAGAGGACTAAATAGAATCATCCTGTAGATTGATTATAAATCGAATATTGCTTATAAGCAATATCAATCAAACGGGTCGAAGAGTGAGTCGTGAAATATTTATCTTGACAAGAAATTCTCTCCATGCTAAAATATGGAGCATAAACACAAGGGCTATAGCTCAGTTAGGTAGAGCACCTCGTTTACACGTGCGCCAATGTTTTTCAGGGAAGTCCATCATGCAATCAAAAAAAATCTTTTTGATAAATCGATGTCTTACTCTATGACTTTGAGGAAACAAGAGAACAATAGCCTGACAATAAGTTCTAGTTCGGCCCGATTTAAGCGTCCATTTAGTTACCAAATAGAACCCACTATTGATTTTATATCTTGATAGGGTGAATACCCCAGCCTATTCAATGCTAGGCATAATGAGTAGAAGGGACTCAAAAATCTCTTTTCGTCCTATGAACTTTAAGGTGTATGAAGTTTCATATTGTATTCTTTAAGCGGAACGATAGAGACTCCATTTAATTTTTAAAGTTGATCTAGGCCAAAGGCAGACCTATGTCAAGATAACTCTTCCTTGAAACACTTTGGTAGTGCTTTTGACTCAAAGTTCAAATAAATAATGAATCAGAGCACATGGAACCATTTTCTTTCTATCAAGAAAAAATATGGTAGACTAGCTGATATTTCTATCAGTTAATGAAAGAGCCCAATGCAAAAAAAAAATGCATGTTGGGTCTTTGAAATAGTTCAAATCATTTTAAGAACAATAAGTTTGATCTGTTTTACCGAGAAGGTCTACGGTTCGAGTCCGTATAGCCCTACTAAATTTATATACTATCAAATGAATATTAATATTTGAATTTGATTTCTTTGTTGTTTCGAGCCGATCAGTCGGTTCTTATCTTATCAAAATTCAAATAAACAAAAAATATTAATAATGAAATTCCAACCTAACCAACCAACTACAATTGAATAAGTGGATCTAGGAACACCTTACTTAACTTACTATGATTTGTTTCCTAGAATTGAATTTGTAGACAAGCCTGGCTTTGAAAAAGAAATTTCATTGGAACCGCTGTCAAAAAAACTTTTTGTCTTACCTATCAAAGCGGAAAACAAGTAGTCTTTTCTTTCCTTCTACAATCAATAGAAACTCTTCTGCCCGAATTCGAATTAAAGAAAATAGAAATAGACCAACATAATTTCAATTCTGAAATCGAAATTCTTAAACATTCTCTTATGTGGGAATTCTCTATTCTAAAAAGGAAAAAATGAGCATTCAATTTGGAATTTTTTCTTTGTTTAGTTTAGAAAAATTGAGGTGAAAGTGAGAAAGTTTTATTTGTATATGTATAAGATAAGAACAATATATAGTTCTATAGAACTAAAAGTGGAATGGAAAACAAAAAGGAAATAAGATTCCAGTCAATCAATCTTGAAACAAGACTTATCCTGGAGTAAACAAACGAAACTCGGTTAGGCGGTTCACTCAAAATGAAATGAATTGTTGTTTTGACTAAAGAGTTATGGATAACTTGACAATTCCAAATCGAATCAACTAATTCGACATATTTTCCACATTCATA